CATAGCTCCGAGGATTCCAATATTAGCACTGATGGTACGGAAATGTAACTCGCTATTCAAACAACTATTCAGAGTTCCTAGAGCTCCCTGTAAGGCTTGTTGGAAAACTTGTTGTCGGACCTGATTAATCGCTCTTTGTTGTTCAAAATGAAGGGTTTCATTTTTGTAATTTTCTAATTGTTCCAAACTATAAGAAGTAGCATTAATCAAATTGACTTTTTCTCGTTCTATTTCAGAGTATCCATTCATTCGATACTCATCTGCTTCCATTTCCACTTTTCGTAAACGAGCCCGGGCTTTTTCGAGCTGCTCAATGGCTCCTCTACGTAATTCTTCCGAATTTCGAATAGTACTCAAAATCCTCTGTTTTCGATTATCTAATAAATCATTTAATGAAAGTAGATTTACCATTAACCATTAATTTCACAACTTCCATGATCTCTTCCCGAACCAAACATGAATCTTTCGATTCATTTGGCTCTCACGCTCAATTTTTTATTTTATGGGCATTCTCTCCCATATCTTTTTTTTTAATGTAATGAGCCTATCCTCTCTATTTCTGTTTGTATTCAAACATATCAAAACTGATACAAGACCAGAATATTTAGAGAACTCTTCCGACCAGACAAAAAATCTATAATTGTCAGCAAAGTTGTTTCTTTATTTAATTGAAAATTTCTATTTATATATAAAATATATATTTTACATTTTCATTTTATTTCCCTTTTTTATTCAAATCCAAAAATTCCTCTTTTTTATACATAGGTCGTCGATTCGGCATTGGATAAAAAAAGGCAAGGTGTCCTTTATTTATTCTAGTAAATGGTTCAAATCATTTTATCGATATGAGTGTTCTATATCAGAAAAATTACCAACTATTTTTTTTTTTTACCATTTCGGTACTAACGTAGTGGTAGAAAGAGTACCATGTTGTGCCCGGACTTCAAACAGTTTAGCTTTAACCATGTTAATGGTCTCACATTATTGGTTGATAGAGAATCAAAGTTTACTTACCAATGAATAACGAAATGCTATGGTTCTTACATATGATTTATGAATTTATTCAGAAGGAATTCGTCGAGATTGTGCACTTTTTTTTCCTACTTTGTTTTTCCTATTTATCCTGGAAATATATATACTATATAAAATAGAAAAAAATATATAAAAAAAATAAAAATATATTCTTTAAAATATATTCTATATAAAAATATATTATATTATATATAAAAATATATTATATAATTATATATATAATAAATATATATAATATAAATAACATAAATAAATAATAAATAAAGTGCAGCTGGTTAGATCCAACCTATTCTTGAAATATACAACTCGCACACACTCCCTTTCCAAAAAAAATCAATACACCAAGCACTACACTTAGATTTATTGGATTTGTTGCTAAAATATCGGTATTAAACCCGAAACTCCCGGCGGATGGCCAGTGGCCTAAGGAAACGAAAGAATCGGTTAAATTTTTCATATGCTCTCCTCTTATAGATAGGACTAACAAAGAACAGAGTTCTTTTTGTATCACTTGGCTCGCCCTTTTTTTGATCGATTTCTTTTTCTTAATTTCCCATTTTTTTATGGGAGTAGATTAAATCTATTTATTGAATTCTCAAATTCAAAAAAAAAATAAGAATTTTTTTTGAAGTTTCCGATAAGATACTTATTAAGTTAGGTCCTAGGTCTCGTATCAATTGCAAAATAGCTCCTTTGTTCAAACACTTCCTAAAAGAAAAGTAAAAATTCCATCGTACTAAACGAAGGACGGGAAGGAAGAAAGCGAGCGAATCCACTAATTCCTCATCCTCAAATCAGTCCTTCCCGGGGTATTGTCGCAACAAATACATAATTGTAGGAGTAAAGTATTGATATAATTCACAGAAGCAAATGGCAACGAGTTAATATAAAATAAGAAAAAAAGTACGTAACGCACTTTTTTACATTTTCATTCTAGATTCTAGGATGAAATTAAACAAAAGGATTTGCAAATAAAAGCGCTAATGCCACGACCAGTCCATAAATTGTTAAAGCTTCCATAAAAGCTAGACTAAGCAATAAAGTACCTCGTATTTTTCCTTCTGCTTCTGGTTGTCTCGCAATACCTTCTACGGCTTGGCCTGCAGCAGTACCTTGACCAACTCCAGGTCCAATAGAAGCAAGCCCCACGGCCAATCCAGCAGCAATAACGGAAGCGGCAGAAATCAGTGGATTCATGATGATAGGTTCCTCGCACCAAAAAAAAATGGTTAATGATACAATCAACCAATGAATTATTACTTATTTGATCACTAAAATATATCGAGTCGAAGTAAGTAAAACTTCGAATAAAAATAATAAATAATATAGATAGGGGTAACCCTATATAACTAGTATATATCTAATATCACATATACATTTGTTTCTTACATAACGTAAACCGCGCGCATTTTATATTGAATCGGATTCTAGAATAATTCTTCAAAAGATATACATACAGGGGCTGTGGCTGGACTTATAGACATTACATATATCTAGTGTGACCCCCTAACCCATCCACCATTTCGTAATATCGTCTATCTTTCCTCCTACAACTCTAGTCGTATATACATATGTATTTCTATCTATTATGTTCCCCAACCAAGAACAAAATAGATTTTCCTGAACCATGCATTGCCTCAATTGGGATAAGCTTAAAAAAAAAGAAGACTATTTCGAAAACTAATCAATGATGACCCTCCATGGATTCCCCTATATAAGCCGCGGCTAAAGTTGCAAAAATAAGAGCTTGAATACCGCTTGTAAATAATCCAAGAAACATGACAGGTATAGGAACTACTGAAGGTACTAAAGAAACAAGAACAACAACTACTAATTCATCAGCCAATATATTCCCGAAAAGTCGAAAACTAAGAGATAAAGGTTTTGTGAAATCTTCTAGGATGTTAATTGGTAAAAGTATTGGAGTTGGTTGAATGTATTTTCCGAAATAACCCAATCCCTTTTTGGTAAGACCCGCATAAAAATATGCCACTGACGTGGGTAAAGCTAAAGCAACAGTAGTATTTATATCATTCGTGGGGGCGGCCAACTCCCCATGAGGTAACTGTATGATTTTCCAAGGTAAAAGGGCCCCCGACCAATTAGAAACAAAAATAAATAGGAACATGGTTCCAATAAAGGGAACCCAAGGACCATATTCTTCTCCAATCTGAGTTTTGCTCAAGTCTCGAATAAATTCAAGGACATATTCGAAGAAATTCTGACCGTCGGTCGGAATGGTTTGTGGATTCCGAACAGCTATGATGACTGAACCTAATAAGATAGCAATTACGACCCAAGAAGTGATAAGTACTTGGGCATGAATTTGTAAACCCCCTATTTGCCAATATAAATGTTGGCCTACTTCTACACCTGATATATCGTATAACCCTTTGAGTGTTTTAATGGAACATGGTATAACATTCATATTGTCCTCTGACAGAAATCGAACTTCAAAAAAAGAATTATTTTGATTCAAGCATCTCTTTCTCAACTGATCTACTTTCATCATTAATCATATATTTAGAATACCAAGAAATCACATAAGATAATATCAATATCCCATTTTATCTCTTTTAAAAAATTCAAGACAAGACATAGTAACCGATCCAAGAAATCAAAATAATTAACTAATCTTATTATTCTTAATCATAACATAATCATAATCAACGACTTCTTATATAGCTAGAACGACCCTCACAAATTGCGGATACTAATTTGTTAAGAATCAATCGGATTGAAGCTATAGCGTCATCGTTGGCTGGAATCGAAATATCTGCGAGATCTGGGTCACAATTTGTATCGATTAAACAAATTGTTGGAATTCCCAAAATGACACATTCTCGAAGAGCCGTATATTCTTCTTGCTGATCAACGATGATTACAATATCGGGCAACCCAGTCATATATTTGATCCCACCCAGATATGTTTGCAAAGTAGATAATTTTCTCTTCAACATTGCTGCATCTCTTTTAGGGAGACGGTTGAGTTTCCCCATCTTTTGTTCTGTTCTTAAGTCTCTGAACTTATGAAGTCTCGTTTCCGTAGTGGACCAATTCGTTGACATACCACCGAGCCATTTTTTATTAACATAATGACATCGAGCCCTTATTGCAGCTGATGCTACTAAATCCGCTGCTTTATTTTTGGTACCAACGATTAAAAAGTTTTTTCCTCGGCTTGCTGCATCAAAAACTAAATCACAAGCTTCTGATAAAAAACGAGCAGTTCTAGTAAGATTTGTAATATGAATACCTTTACGCTTTGCAGAAATGTAAGGGGCCATTCTAGGATTCCATTTCTTAGTACCATGACCAAAATGAACTCCAGCCTCCATCATCTCTTCCAAATGGATGTTCCAATATCTTCTTGTCATTTTTCCCACGCTTTTTTTTAACAAATAAATAATTGTTCCTACGGAACCTTCTACCGGGATTGACCGTTGATACACAGCCCAAACTGTTCATTTCTTTTTTTTTTTTACTTCATTTTTTTTATTACCAAATCAAAAAAAGTAAAAAGAAGAAATCTCACCTTAGGAATTATGAAATCGCGTAAATGATTTTTCTGGTGTGTCATGGAAATTGTTTGGGGCGCAAGAACAAAAAAATTCTCTATGGTGTAACAAAATATCTCTCATTTCCAACTCGAATAGATTTTTCTTTTTGATTTCCAAATGAATGTTTTTGTCTTGCCTTGAACAGTGCACTAATTTTTTGAATCCGGTACCGACAGGGATAATCCCTCCCAGAACAACATTTTCTTTCAGACCCTTCAACCAATCAATACGACCCCGTAGAGCAGCTTTTGCTAAAACTCTAGCAGTTTCTTGAAAACTTGCTTCGGATATGAAACTTTGAGTATTCAGAGATGCCCTCGTTATTCCCAATAAAATTGTCCAATAAGAGATCGCTTCGTCTAAAGCACGCCCTGCTCGTTCCGCCCGCAACAATCCGATTAATTCTCCAGGCAAAAAAACATTAGACATTCCATCTTCTGAAACCAACACTTTTGATGTTACTTGCCGTACAATAATCTCTATATGTCTATTATGGATCTGTACCCCCTGGGATCGATAAACCTTTTGGATCTTATTAACCAAAGAGATACGACTTTGAGCTATGGTTAGCTCAGCTCCAATTAAAAATCCCCAAGGAATTCCGAGAATTCTTGGTATACGCTCGTTCCAACCTTCAACTCTCCTTTCAAGGTTCATCGATATTGAACCAATCGAACGCACTTCTAAGATTTGTTCCACTTTTGGAAGGCCTTGCGTTATGTCACCAGATCGGGATTTTTCATATATAAATGTAACTAATGTATCTCCTTCAGAAAGGGGTTCTCCATAATGTCCGTGAACAGTCGCTCCTGGAGTAGCCAAATAGGGCTTAGCTGATCTTATAACTAAGGAGTCAACGTGAACAATTAAAATTTGACCAGATTTTTTTATGTGTGGTCCATATTTAACTAGACATATATTTTCACAAATAAATTGTCCAATGCTAATTATTGTGGATGTCTCTTCACAATAATTGTGATGTAGAAAGCACCAATTCAAATGGAATGGATTCAAAATGATGTTATTGCGCGGGCCGGGATTATAAATCTCCCTATTTTCATCTATTAAACAGTATTTAAGTACTTCAAGTACTTGGAAAGTCTGTTTAAAATTATCAAGTATCCAATATTTGTTTAACAAGATCTGATTATGAGTTATTAAATGGTAAGATGAATAAAAGTTCACTATTTTAGGTACAATAGTACCTAAGGGACCCAACAAATCCCTAATTGGAGTTATGGGATTCGATTCTTTTGCCACATTGTTATATTTTGAACTGTTGAATGGACATGGACCAACTCGAGAACAATTGAATGATGACAAAATTATCAAAGATTGGCCTTCCTTATTTCGATTCAACAACGTACCAATAGTTCCTTGATGCTGGGTAACTAATGGAATCTTCGCTTTGGAATAAAAAGGATTGATATTGGTGCGATCTAATCCATTATCGGGAATCAATCCTGAACCCGCCGTATCATACCTTTTTCCGGCATATGAAATAGTAGACTTGACTAACTCAATTCTTATGAAATCGCGAATCAGATCATTTGCCCTTACCTCAACAAAGGAAGCACGAACCTCTTCTATAGAACCTTTTTTTTCTTGGTCCCAATTCAATACTAAACAAGTCCGAACTAATTGAATACTTGTGTGATAAATTCCGCGAATTGACTTTCCATTTCCATAAAGGATATAATTGACAACTTTAAGTTCGACATTATCTTTTTCCTGCAAGAGATCTTGAGGGAAAAGTTTTGCTAAATTTATCCCATCAGCTATTTCATATGTGACTACGGGTCGAACCAAAACAAAATATTTTTGGGGGGTGGGTGTGATCCGTTGGACATAGATCCAATTTTTCAATTTTTTTTTTGATTCCTTAGAATTTTTTTTTTCTGTTCCCGGTGGTATCAAAATGCCGCTGTGTTTGGATATCTTATCTGTCTCCCCGGGAAAATAAATATCTCCAGAAAATATTTTCAGTTCAATACTTTTTTTTTTTCTCTCCACTCGGACTAATCCACCTACTCGGCTTCTTGTATTTGTATTTAAAGCGAGTTGTGTATCTACTCCAATAATACTATTGTTCCGGACCATTATGGACGAAGATCCGGGTAAGATATGCACCTCTTCGGGAATAAAAAAAAACCGATCCACTTTCATTTGGTATTTCGGACTAAATTCTTTTGCTCCTCGATACTCAATCAAATCTTCTTTTTTTACGATTGAATCCACCTCTACGATCCCATATTTAGTAATTCCCGAACTCTTTCTGCTGTATCGTGGATCATCAAAATAAGCAAGAATACTATTTCTACGTAAAATACCATTTATGGGTATTTCAATCGAAATACCAAAAGAGGGTATTAGTTCTTTCTCTCGTTCTTGATCATATTGTAATGGGATGAGAAATCTATTTCTTCGCCTTTTCGACAAGAAATCAGAATTCTCTTGGAGAATCAAAGGATATATGAAATTCCAATACCCATTGGATATGATTCGATCAAGTCTTGAATAGTCAAGAATTTCCCTATCTTTTTTACCAGAAGGATCCAACAATTTATGTCTTACTCGATCATTAGTGATTAATCGGTCAGAGATATATCTTTCGTCGACAGAAAAAGAATGAGCATTCATTTGATCTTGATCCTTGTGGAGCGAAAAAGACACTATACTAGATCTGCACGGACCCCCGGCTAATATCCATAAATGACTTGTTTTTGGTAATAGATGAACATTACTATATGTATATTCAGGTGCATGGTAGACATCGGTACTCCAGTGCATTTCTCCCTCTGATTCAGAATAAATATGTTTTCGAACCCTCTCTTTAAAATGAAAAGTAGACGTTCCGGCACGAATCTCAGCAATCACTTGTTCAGATTCTACATATTGATCATTTTGA